GAAACGTTGCTTCTGTCGGCCTTTCTGTGCAACAGTCCACCAGTAGCGGAAGAGAGGGTTACCGTACATACAAGAGTCTTCCGTTTTTACGTAAGCTTTTTATTACCAGTAAAGTAGTACAACAACTGTATCTTATAGCCCGGCGCGGCCGGTCGCCTTTTGAATTCAGTAGATAGAAGAAACTATTAGATAGATAAGGAGTAGGCGGGTGAGTGAGTGAGTCCTCACTGACCTGAGCGATTTCGATCACCTAGCAGGCCTTTTTTTGGTAGGTAACATCGCCGAAGCGTATCATCTGATTTTACTACGAAGGAAGGAACTCGAAGTGAGACGGCACTGTCTTGTCCAACGCAACGATATGGCCCTCTATCATCTTCTATCCGGTAGACTTGGTAAAAGGGCCCCTACTTTTTTCCAGAATTAGAGTTCGACCGCGGCTGCCCCCTTTTTTTGGGGGTTGGTCAGAAGTCAGTCTTGTTTGGTAAGACGGAATTGGACAAAGAAAAGAGAGTGCTCGACCGGAGCAACGGCCAACAAAGACCGTAATTACATAGATAACCGCTCCTCCCCTTCTCCGTCTTTAAGGCCTTAAGGCGAACCGTATGGCGGCTGGAAAGAAAGACGACCTCACCTTCTCGTAGATGGTGTTAGTGAGAGCAACTTTAGTATCCCCCGTTGACCTTCTTTTGCAGATAGAATCTTCAATGAGTGGAAACAAGCAACCTTACTAATAAAGGTGCTTGTTGAGTAAGGCCGGCTTTCGAGCCCAAGCCCCTTGTATAGGTTGGGTGCTTGAGCGCATGTTTCTCATATCGATCAAGGCTTTCCTTGAGTTTTCAATAAGGGGCGCGTTAGCACTCCTGCAAGAAAACGGCCTAGCTAACGCGCGCCCTTACGTTTTCTTCGCTTGCTCTGCCTGCAGTACGAGCCTCATACAGAGCCGCGCCCCTTTAATATGATGAGAATAAGAGGGACCGCCCTCTTTTTTTTCCGCACCAATCCTTATTTACTACTATATCTTTTTTGGGTGTATAGCTCAGTTGGTAGAGCATTGGGCTTTTAACCTAATGGTCGCAGGTTCAAGTCCTGCTATACCCAAACCTACCTTACACTATACTATTAGTAAGGATGCGTAGTAGCGTTCAAAGATCACTCTTTGGCCTTTAGACTCGCTTCAGCGACTTCGCCCTTTAAGTGACAAGGGGGGGGGTGAGGTAAGGAGTAGTATAAGAGTGGCTCGGTCATCAATAGGCCTCTCCTTATTCATTCTATAGGGCGGGGCCGCGGACCAACAATTCAGCAAAAGGGCTAAAAAGCTCCTTTATCAAACCTTCCCCTTTTCATAATAATAAGGTAAGCTTGGGTTCCAAACTATATGCGGTCTCGCTATTCTTTGTTTGCATTCAAAGGTCTTGTGCCTGCGCTATCGAGTCACGTGCCTAACTTCCAAAGAATGAATCATATGGTAGAGGAGCGAAAGTGGCCGGGGCGGCGGTGTAGAGCTATAAGGAGCGAAGCTCACACACACCGGCTGATGGAGGGCGGGATCACATTCACTTGCTTGCGGCCCGGCTCCATAATAGTGGAAAGTGGGCGCGCCCCCATAACCACACGGGAGGGTAACGAGATTCAACTGGATGGTCACGCTTTTCGAGAACGGTTTTTCCCTCAGAAAGCTGGTTCCGTGAGTCAAAAGACCCTAAACAAGGCAAGCCGAAAATCTTTTTTTCCTCTTCCTCACATCGATGTTCTGGTGGACAACACCGCTGGACATGGGATGCTGTCCTTTATGGATGCTTTCTCTTGATATAACCAGATCAAGATGGCCGAGGAAGACAGAGCGTTTATCACAATATCGGATAGGAGGGCACGTTCTGTTACAAGGTGATGCCGTTTGGTCTAAAGAATGCCGGGGCGACGTACCAGCGAGCCATGACTGCGCTGTTTCATGATATGATTCACAAGGAAATGGAGGTCTATGTCGATGACATGATCGCCAAGTCTTGGGCTTAAGAAGACGGTGAATTTGAAGAAAGTGTTTGACAGATTTCGGAAATACAGTCTTCGTCTTCATCCGAAAAAGAAAGCCGGGAGGGGGTTTGGTGCTTTGTCAGGTAAGCTACTCGGGTTCATTGTCAGCAGAAGAGAAATCGAAGTCGACCTGCAAAAGGCAAAGCAATTATCGACATGCCGGTACCAAAGACAGAGAAAGAAATCAGGGCTTTTTGGGGCAGGCTACAATACATCAGCAGGTTCATTGCCCAGCTCACACCCATCTGTGAGCCGATCTTTAAACTGCTCAGAAAGAATACCCCGCCTTTCAGAAAAGATAGACACAAGGAACGAGGATTGCCAAAAGGCGTTTGACAAAGTTAAGAAATATCTACTCAATCCTCCCATCCAGGCACCGCCAACGCCTGTCGACCTCTCCTGATGTATCTGTCAGTAATGGAAGCATCCATGAGTTGTGTCCTTGGTCAGCACGATGAAACGGGTAGGA